GGACCATTTTTTTAATTCTAAACCCTTTCTAGACTTTGGATTGATGTAAAAAACGCTTTTTTTAGTTCCTATCTAAATTAGAAAGTGTTCGGCAGAACTACTTAATTTAATGTTTTACTTTACAGAGATTCAAGTAATTCGTATTACTTTATTCCAAATCAGGCTAGCAGTCATTAGTGATTACTAATGAAACATCCCAGTATCCTCAGTTATTTGAAGATATTTTTATATTTATTTTTTTAGATAACTTAAAAGAATATATAGATAACTTAAAAGAATATAAAAAAAATTCCATTTTTTTAAGTAGTTTCTTTTAAGTAGTTTCTTTATTTATTCTTTATTTTAATTTAATAGCTAAAAAAGAGGTCTTAATTGCTCATAATTGAAAAGACAGAAATAGATTCTGTCCTCTACCTGTTTATTCTTTAACCATACGAAATACTCAACAAAATAGAACGCTCTGAGAAGGGATATAATGAAATTCTTTGGTTGGTTTTTCCATAGGAATGATCCTATTTTAGTTAACTCATAGGTAGAGCATTAATTAAATTAATTAATTCTAACAAATAAAATATCAAAAAGAATTCGAAATTTTTTATTCGAAACGCCTTGTGATTTTCAACCAATTATGTGCTTCAATATAATTACCAGGAGTAAGCGCTAGAGCTTGTTTCCAATACTCAGCGGCTTGATCGAACCAAGCTTCCGCAATTTCAGAATCTCCCTGTCGAATGGCCTGCTCTCCTCGGTCGGAATAGAGGAATCCTTCCCTCAGAACCGTACTTGAGAGTTTCCTAACTCATACGGCTCAACAGTCAATTCTTTTGGTATCCATTTTACCTATCGAACGGAATGAGATTTCGCATAGATCTATCTCGCTTTTCAGTTTCGGGGGGTTAACCAAAAGAAGTTAATCGCATGAGTTTCAAACTTGAATTTTTATTTTTAATTTGTTTTATCTTTTATCCCACCTTCAGACGAATAAAGGATGGACATTTCCTCTTTTCGATAACATTTTCTGCAAGGTAACTATCTCGGTTTCATATCCAAATTTATATAGAATCCTTGAAAAGGCTTTCTTTCCTGCATAAGAAAGAAAAGCTTACTATCTTTGGGATCTGATCCTACACCGCTGCTAAATACCTTAGTGGATCGCCTCTATTACATAAGCAGATTACTCACTTTTTTTATCTATCTTCTATTATGTATGGCATAAGTAAGCAGTTCTTAATGTATTGGTCCAAACCTCCTTAATTGATCTTTACGGTGCTTCTTCTCTATCAATTCGATTTTTTATCCATAGAATAAAGTATCTAGGCTTCTTTTTTTCTTCATATTTTCGACTCATATGAAGTTTTGTTTCTTGCTACAGCTCATAAAAATCGTTGTTTTTGACGATGCATATGTAGAGAGCCTTTTTTCTTTTTCGTTTTACTAGAAGATTTTTTTTGGTCTTTCTTTCCGTTTATCTTTCTATAGTGGAGATAGTCGCACGTAATGACAGATCACGGCCATGTTATTAAACGCTTGTGGTAAGAATGGGTTTCGTTCAAGTGCCCTAAAATAATATTCTAAAGCTTTCGTATGATCCCCATTACTTGTGTGAATAAGGCCTATGTTATAGAGTATATAACTTCGATCGTAGGGATCAATTTCTAGTCGCATAGCTTCATAATAATTCTGTAAAGCTTCTGCATAATTTCCTTCGGATTGGGCTGACATCCGTTACGGTCGTCATTCGATTAAAAGAATCTCCGTTCCAGAACCGTACGTGAGATTTTCATCTCATACGGCTCCTCCTTTCTATGCAGAATGAGAATATTTCAATCGTTTTTGATTCCACGTATCGATTATTCTCATTATGAATTGAGTGGGGCTAGTTTTTTTGCACGAAATTTCTAGCCAACCTTCCTTGCACGGGAGCTTTTTTTAACATCAAACTTTTGGTATTAGATAGAAATCGTAACTCCAACAATTTTTTTGTCCTCAACGCCCCCTAATTTCCAGGAATTAGTCACTTCAACAGTCTTTGATGGTTATATGGGTATCCAAGGTACAAACGAGATGGATATTTGTTATCCCAACCATTCTTTTAAGCCCCAATCCAGATAAGGAAGGGGGGTAAGTAATTTTTAACAAAGCTTTCGTCTTGTTGATTTCTAGGTGTAGTGCTTTTCCCCTATGCTACCTATTAGGACTAGTATAGTGGGATTGACCCGTAATACAGAACCGATAGGTGTAACCTTTCGCTCAATACTAAAATGGATAATGGAAGCATATGAGGCTGCATTAATCGGGGATACACGACAGAAGGAATTGTTTTATTTCTAAACTTCACCTTCAACAAGCGTAGATTTTTTTTAATAATCTATCAAAATTATAATAGTTTTTCTTTATATCCCGAATTTTTTGTCTTTCTCATACACAAGACTGGGGAAAAAAATCAAATCACACCATCTCTGTAATAGGTAAATGCCTCCCTTTCGCCTGAAGTTGTTGGAATTATTCGTAATAAAATATTGGCTACAACTGAAAAGGTCTTATCAATAAAATTTCCGTTTATCCGTGATCTAGGCATAGGTACCAATCCATTCTAAAATTCTTTTCATCCCCCCCGAGGGAGAATGGTCCTACAAAGAAAGGAATTGTACAATACAAAATTGCATAAAATAAAAAGGATTCATAAAGAAAAAGAAATTCAATATCAAGTATCAAGATTTATATCAAATAAAATGTAAAGATACGAACCCTCTATTACCCATATTCAAAGACTCAAATTGCTCCTTTTTGTTTTGCAGGAAGCAATAATCAATATTTGAATACGATTCAAATTCATCCAATAAAAATGTGATATACCGATGGTCCTATTTGGTGGAAGCTGAAGAATCGAGGAATTTTTCCTATAGATTCGGGCGAAAGACTTTGATTGAATTTGGATCCCAAGAGGGAGGGAAAAAGAATCGAATAATTATTCTATGCTGTAAATAACCATCTATTTTATTTATGTTATGTGCATAGTGAGTCGACACTATACAATCAAAGAGACCCGGGATGAGTCATGAATTTGTAAGCGATTTATGAAATAATCCATTTTTGTGGTGAAAACTTTCATTTAAAAGAAATTTTAAAATTATAGAATCGTCGTTTAAAGGGAATCATGAGCAAAAGGTATTCATTAATCATAGTCTAAAAAAAACTCCCAATTCGTTGATTCCTTCCAATTCATTGATTTAATCCCGTATAAATATCATATCAGAAAAGGGTGGGAACAGCATCTTCGCAAAAAAGATCTGTATCAAAAATGGAATCTTTTTTTTAGTTAGAATTGGTTAGTTGGACCTTACCTAGCCAACCCAAACTAAAATATGAAAAACTCGCTATTCATTCTGTTCCTGGGTCATAATTGTTGTGTAGGAGAGGTGGCCGAGTGGTTCAAGGCGTAGCATTGGAACTGCTATGTAGACTTTTGTTTACCGAGGGTTCGAATCCCTCTCTTTCCGTACCTTCACCCAACTAACTCACCAACACCGTTGACCGTAACAAATCAACTAAGAGGTAGATCCTTCTTTTTATCTTTATATTATATATGTATTCGAGTTTTAGATATATATATAGTTTCGATTTATAATTTAATTGCTGCAATAGGTAAAACTTTATAATTGTGTAATGTAATAAGGTCGACAAGAAATAAAAAGATCGATAGAGATCTATGCTACATGAATGGGAAAAATACAGATCAAACTCCTTATCTTAATCTTAACTAAATTTTGTTTGGTGAAGGGGGACTTATTTTTCCGAAACCTTTTCTAAACTTCTTTCTTTAAGGCCGGCTTAAGTCTGACGGGAATAATATTCTACGACTAACAATTCGTTTATTTTCAAACCGACCCACTTATTATCTATTATTTGATTGACTACTCCTTTATATGGGAATGGGTGAAGAGTCAAATGTTTTGGTAATTCCTCACTGTGAGATGAATCTAGATAATTTTGAACGAGAGCTTTGGATTTTTGCTTATCCCTTGCCATAACAATATCATTGGGTTTGCAACGATAACTTGGTATATCTACTATACGACCATTAACTAAAATATGTCTATGATTAACTAATTGGCGGGCTCCAGGAATAGTCGGAGCCATACCCAACCGAAAAAGGATGTTGTCCAAACGCATTTCAAGTAATTGGAGTAAAACCTGACCTGTTGACCCTTTGGCTTTTCTGGCGATACGAAAGTATTTAAGTAATTGTCGCTCTGTAATACCATAATGAAAACGTAATTTTTGTTTTTCTTCTAGACGAATACGATATTGAGATCTTTTCACGGAACGTGATGTATTTTTAAGATCTCTAGGCTTTTTATTAGTTAGTCCTGGTAAAACCCCCAGACGTCGTATTTTTTTGAAACGAGGCCCTCGGTAACGTGACATAAAGACTCCTTATTTATTGTTATTGATATCTCATTTTTTTTTAATTAAAACTGAACTAAATGATAAATGAAGCAAAATCCCCTGAGGTATTCTATTAATTGTACTAAAACGAATAATGGCACTAGAAGGACTAGTGAGATGAAAGATGTACGTATCCGAAGTTTCTCCCGCTTTTTGTATTAATATTCATTATTAGTTTATTTGAAATTTTTATAATTATTTGAATTTTTTGTATTTAGTATAATTGTATTTAGTTTAGTATATAAATTATTTAGTATATTAATGAATTTTTAATTGAATTAGTGTATATGTATAAATTCTTGTATCTATTTATTCTTAGTTTCGTTACTATTTCTTTTTTAATATTTATTTTAAATAAATATTTAAAAAAGGCTTAAAATTTTTGAATAACAAAAAAGTAATAGTCAGAATAAGAAAATAAGAAAGTCATATAGTAATTATTAGTATAAAAAATCGAACATGAAAAAAAAATAGAAAAATCAAAATATAGAAAAATATATATATATAGTATACAAAATATACCAACATATAAAAAACATAGAAAAGAAAAAATAGAAATAAAGCCGGCTATCGGAGTCGAACCGATGACCATCGCATTACAAATGCGATGCTCTAACCTCTGAGCTAAGCGGGCTCACATAAAATAAACTTTACATACATAATAATTCCATCAAGAATATAACCAGTCATAAATCATAAAAAATATAGAATCCAAATCGATTGCAAATCTATATTACAGTAAAGTATAAAGTAAATTAAATAGGGTGATAGTATAGAGTATATAAATAAAAAAATAAAATAGAGAAAGATGCAATTCAGATCCGAATAAGACACTCCTATGCTTTAATTTGGAAACTAAGACAAAAAAAGAATCGATCCTTTGAGTATTCCAACTTTCATGGGAAAATGAAAAGAAGGGTTCATATATATAGTGATAGATATCTGTCTATATTGAATTGAAGATAAAAAAACGATAGAATTATTTCTGATTGGCCCATAGCAAATATAAGCTCCCACAAGAAATGAACGAAAAGAAAAAAAGGGATGAAATGCCTTTCGGTAGATTAAATTTTTTTAGAATAATGAATTCAAGGGTTCCAAACGAAAGAATAAAAAGGGAAAGTAGATCATACTGAGATCTTAAGCATAAAAAGAAAAGGGGATATGGCGAAATCGGTAGACGCTACGGACTTAATTAGTTTGAGCCTTAGTATGGAAACCTACTAAGTGAGAACTTTCAAATTCAGAGAAACCCTGGAATTAAAAAAATGGGCAATCCTGAGCCAACTCCTTCTTTCCAAAAGGAAGAAAAAGGATAGGTGCAGAGACTCAATGGAAGCTGTTCTAACAAATGGAGTTGACGGTCTTGCGTTGTTATAAGAATTCTTCCATCGAAATTCCAAAAAGGATGAAGAATAAACCTAGACGCATACGTAATTAAAATATAAATAATACTCTATTTAAATATAAATATTTAAATTATATAAATATAAAAATATTCAAATTGAATGAAAAAATATTGATGACGACCCAAATCTTTATTTTATGACTATGAAAAAATGGAAGAATTGTTGTGAATCGATTCCAAATTTAAGAAAGAATCGAATATTCGTTTTTTAGTAAATTCAAATATTTATTCCTCAGTCGGATAGATCTTTTGAAAACCCGACCCATCCATCGGATGAGAATGAAGATAGAGTCCCATTCTACGTGTCAATCCTGACAACAATGAAATTTATAGTAAGAGGAAAATCCGTCGATTTTCAAAATCGTGAGGGTTCAAGTCCCTCTATCCCCAAAAAAGATCCTTTGATTCTCTAACTAATTATCTTCTTTTTTTGTTAACGATTCAAATAAAACGTGGGTCTCTTCCTCATTTACTCTTCTTTCACAAAGGTATACGAGCAAAAAAGGGTTTCTCTTATCACAAGTCGATGTATGATGTAAATGAGACAGGAGCTGCTTTGAGCAAGGAGTACTCTTACTCATTTGAATGATTCCCAATACATATTATTACTCGTACTAAGACTTAAATAAAAAGTCTTCCTTTGGAGATACAGGAAATTCCGGGACCTAGATAAGACTTTTTTTTAATACCCTCTCACCTTTTAATTGACATAGACCCCTGTTTTATAGTAAAATGAGTAGATAATGCGTAGGGAACGGTCGGGATAGCTCAGTTGGTAGAGCAGAGGACTGAAAATCCTCGTGTCACCAGTTCAAATCTGGTTCCTGGCATATGATTCATTTGGATGAGTATCTATTTTGCAAATTTATTGATATAGATCGAAGATCGATATTCATTAATCTATATATAGCCCGTGCACAGACGTCACTTTTTTCTAGGTATCTATAGATATAACCCACCTAGAAAATAGATGGGTAAAGAGTATATAAAAAAGAGTTAGGTTTTCTTTTCGTTTTTTATTTGGTGTTTCTAATGCGTCTCCTCTCATTGAAAAAGAATATTCCTTCTTCGTGTGGATTCGAAAAAGGTTTAATTCGGTAATTCGGTAAAGTAAATTAGTTGCAAGACCGGGGGAAGTTAAAGCAAAGGATGAGAATAGACAAAATAAATGTATTTCAGATACAGTATAATTAGAATTCGACCTCCTTTCATTTCTTTTTTCTATTTTTTCATTTCCCTCTCACATTACGTGACTTTCTACAAACCATCTAAGTGATGCTCGGCGTTCGCGGTACAAAGTTCATGATACAAAAATTTTTTGGTTCATTCTATTGGTTCGGCTAATAAAAAATCCAATTTTGTTAATCAATCATAATTCAAAAAAAAAGTTAATTACTCCGATTATTTGATCTAGAAGAGAGTGTACAACTACTTAATAATTATATAATTATAATATATATTTGTTTGATTTGAATTTGTTGAAGTGAAAATAAATTTCTTATAATTCAAAAGGCGTCTTGTATTTCATAAAAATTGGGGGCAATATAATCTTTACGTAAAGGCCATCCTATCCAACTTTCGGGCATTAAAATACGTTTCAGGCGTGGATGATTATCATAAACGATTCCCAACATATCATAGGA